GACTAGATTGTACAATGATGGGACTGAGCAAAACTGCTTACCAAAAGTGTATGATCCTTTTTTGAGCGGACCCCACCGTGGAACAATTAGAAATTTCGATTTGGACTCAAGCATCAACAATCCTTTAAACAACCCGATAGAAGATTCCCTAACAAGCATGTGGAATAAGCTTAAGCTTCAAGATATCCTTCCTAATGATTTCCGAGAATTTGAAGATCAAGAAGACAAAAGGAAAGAAGATCAAGAAAACAAAAAAAGTGAAGATCAACAACAAAAAGAATATCAATATCAAAGTGCATTAAGTGCATTTGAAGACGAAGATAAAGAATATCAAAGTGCATTTGAAGATGAAGATCGAGAAATTCGAAGTGAATTTGCAGGGGAACCAAGGCCTAATACGGCTTTGAATTTAAACGAAAATGATGAAATCGAAAATGATGAAATTGAAAACCTTGAAATTGCAATCGAAAACTTTGAAATCGAAAAAAAGGTTCCTCGATGGTCATACAAATTGAACGTGGATTGGGGGGATTTGGAAAACGAGCCAAAAGACAATGAAGAAGAGGAAAATCAGGCTTATGATATTTGTTCACCAGAAGTAAGACGCGTAGTCATTTATACTGAGAAAGAGACTGAGAACGAGACTGAGAACGAGACTGAGAAAGAGACGGAGACTGGTGCGAATGCTAGGACTATCGAAAAAAATACTAAGACTACTACTGACGAAGATAAGACAGATAAAACTGCCGAGAATGCTCGGACTATCGAAAATCCTAAGACTACTACTGACGAAGATAAGACAGATAAGACTGCCGAGAATATTAAGACTACTACTGACGAAGATAAGACAGATAAAACTGCCGAGAATGCTCGGACTATTGAAAATCCTAAGAATACTATTAAGGATAAGGAAGATAAGAAGGAGGAGGAGGAACCGGAAGAAATTGCTTTGCTTTCCTATCTAGAAGAACCAGATTTTGATCGCGATTTAATTAAAGGATCCATGCGAGCTCAACGACGCAAAATTTCTATTTTTCCACTGTTTCACCCATATGTGCGTTCCCCGCTTTTTTTGGGCCAAGAAGACAGAAAATTTTTTTTTTTTTTTTCTTTTGATATCCTCGAAATGCAGAGTTTGCTTTTCAGAATCAGAAATTTGGTGGGTAAATGCGTGGAATTCAAAACTTTTCATTCGCATTCTAAAGATACAGAAGAAAAAAAGAAAAAAAGGCTGGAGCAAACAGAGCAAAAAGATCCGAGGGAAGAGGTGGAGGAGAAGAAGGTGGCAGACTTTTTCGAACTTTATGAGGCTCAACGACTAAGGGGTGTGCTTTTAGTAACCCTATCATTTCTTAGAAAATATATAATACTGCCCTCGTTGATAATAGCCAAAAATATTGGCCGTATGCTATTATTTCAATGTCCCGAGTGGCGCGAGGATTGGAAAGCGTGGAGTAAAGAAATGCATGTTAAATGTACTTATGAAGGGATTCCATTATCAGAAAATGAATTCCCCCAAAATTGGTTAGACGATGGTATTCAGATAAAGATCCTATTTCCTTTCGATCTAAAACCTTGGCACAAACCTCAAGTAGAATCTAATCATAAAGATCCAATGAAAAAGAAAGGAAAAGGTAAAAAAGGGAATTTTTGTTTTTTAACACCTTTCGGAATGGAAGCCGAAGGACCCTTTGGCCCTTACCGAGAAAAACCCTCCTTTTTGAAACCTATTTGGAAAGAAATTGATACAAACCTCAAAAAAGTGAAAAAGGAAGGTTTTCTAGCTCTAAGAATTTTAAAGCAAAGAACAAAAAGGTTTAGAAAGGTTTTAAAAAAACAAATACGTTGGATTTTCAAAATAATTGGATTTATCAAAAGAAAAATCCAAGAACTTAGAAAAGTAAAGACAATTCCAGTATCTGAGTGGGAGGAATTAAGTATAAATAGAAAAAATGATAATGATATAGTAAGTAATAATCCTATTACTGAATCGCTCGATCAAGTTAGATCCATGGATTGGATAAATGATTCCCTAACATCAAAAAAAATACCTGATATGGCTGATAGTACAAATGCAATCAAAGATCAAATTAAAACAATCACAACAGAAACTATAAAAATAATGAGAATTCCAGATATCGAAATGAGTTCTAAGAAACCAAGTTATGATGATAAGAAATTAGAGCCACAGAAAGGGATTTTGCAAATATTCAAAAGAAGGAATACCCGATTAATACGCAAATGGCACTATTTCGTAAAATTGTTTATTGAAAGGATATACATAGAGATCCCTTTATATATAATTAATAGTATGAGAATCAATGTCAAAGTTTTTCTTGAATCAAATAAGAACACTTTTGTGAAATACAGTCCTAATGATGAACCAAATCAAAAAAAAATGCGTTTTATTTCGACTATAAAAGAATCAATTTCTATTTCTAATAGTAGTAATAATAATGAATATTCTTTTTGCGATCTCGCCTCTTTGTCACAGGCATACGTATTTTACAAATTATCACAAACTCAAATTATTAACAAGTATCACTGGAAATCTGTACTTCAATATCAGGGAACACTTCTTTTTCTTAAGGATCAAATAAAAGATTCCTTTAGAAGACAAGGAATATCTCATTCGAAATCAGGGCATAAGAAAATCCACAATATGAGAATAAATGAATGGAAAAATTGGTTAAGGGGACGTTATCACTATCAGTACAATTTATCAAAACCTCAATGGTCTCGACTAGTAGCGCAAACGCAAAAATGGCGAAATAGAATCCAGAAGAGTTCTATGGTTCAAACTAAAAACTCTCAAAATCCGGATTTTTATAAACAGAAAAAAGACCAATTAATTCATTATGAGAACGAAAAAAACAAGAATTATGCGAAGGCTCCTGTACTAAATAAAAAATTGAAAAATTACAAATATGATCGTTTATCACATAAATATATTCATTATGAAGATAAGAAGGGTTCATATATTTCTAGATCACCATTACAAGTAAATGAGGGCAACGAGCTTCTCTTTAATTATAAAAACAAGAAATATTCTCTTGAATTATATGATCTGTCGGAGGATGTAGTTGGTACTGGTTCTCTAAAAAAAAGAGAAGACTACGATAGGCATAGAAATCGGGAGAGAAAATATTTTGATTGGAGAATTTTTGATTTTTCTCTTAAAACAAAAATGGAGGATATAGAGTTCTGGCTCGATCTGGATATTGAGGTCAACATTCTTAAAAATATTAAAAAACGTAATATTTATCCAAAAATTGATAAGAAAGATAAGAAAAAGACTTTTTCTCTCGCGATTGATAAACAACTTAACGCGGCCAATCGAACAAAAAACATTTTTGACTGGATGGGAATGAATGAAGAAAGAATAAAAATGGATCCGATATCTAAGACATCTACTCTGAAACTCTCGTTTTTACCCCCAGAATTTGTGTCACTTTATGATACATATAAGATTCAACCATGGAGCATACCAATCAATTCGCTTCTTTTCAATTTTGATGGAGATGAGAACGCTATTGAAAAAAAGGATTCTGAATTAGAAACTAAAAAGAAAGAAGAAAATAAAAAGTCAGTCCAGGGAAATATTGGCTCAGATGGCTCAAACCAACAAAAAGATTTGAAAGAAGATTCTAACAAAAATGACAAGCAACCTAAGAAGAAGAAAACATCAGAATTAGATCTTTTACTAAAAAAAAATTCTGTTTTTCAAGCAAAATTAGACGAACCTTCACCTTTGTATTCGAATAATGTACTATACGATAATATAAAAGTAATTTCTCTACTGGTTAGACTGCAAAATCCAACGGAAATTACTCTAATTTCGATCAAAAGAGAGGACCTGAGGGTAGAGCTAATCCCATTGACAAATACTCAACCTATTGCCGAGTTAGTAAAAAAGGGATATTTGTTTATTGAACCGGCTAAGTTATCAATAAAATGGGATGGGCAATCTATTATGTATCAAACAATAACGGTTTTACATGTACTTAAAAATAAGCAAAAAATGAAAAGTTATCAAAAAAGCCAAGAAAAAAGAAATGTTGATGTTGATAAGAAGGGTTTTTATAAACCCATTCCTCGACACAAAAAGTTGCTCGGGAATAGAGAAAAAAATCATAATGATTTACTTGTTATTGAAAATATTTTATCTCCTAGACGTCGTAGAGAGTTAAGAATTCGACTTTGTTTAAATTCAGGAGATGGAAATGTTGTGGATAGAGATCTAGCATTTTGTAAGGGTAACAAAGCAAGTACAAGTAACTGTCTTCAAGTTTTGGATAAAGGTAAAAGTTTTGATATAAATGCAAAGAAATTTATGAAGTTGAAATTATTTCTTTGGCCCAATTATCGATTAGAAGATTTAGCTTGTATGAATCGCTATTGGTTTGATACCAATAATGGTAGTTGTTTCAGTATGTCAAGAATCCGTATGTATCCACAATTGAGAATTACTTGATGGTCCATTTTTTATGAATCACATGCCATATCTTATATGGTATATGAAGGCAAGGAGATAGACAAAAGTGTTATGTTATATTAGATTCTGGTACATAAATAATACTGATTTAACGACATTATCCTATCCGAAATGAATTAAGAATCGGCAGGCTCTTCTTAATCTTAAGTCCAACTGCTTCTCTTTTTTGAGTGCAAAGTCGATCAGCCATACCCGTTTTTGTATTCATATCCGAAAAAAGGAAAAGTGGATTGAGTAATCGAATTTGATAAAAAAAGCAAGTATCTAAAAAAATTCAAATGAACTTTTGGTGTATAACAAACGCAAATGTATTATTATTAGTGATCGGTAAAACCCAGATTTGTCAATTTGTAAAAAAAAAAGCGGGAGTGAGAAGAATTCTTTTTATGGTAAAAAATTCATTTATCTCAGTTATTTCTATTTCGCAAGAAGAAAAAAAGGGGTCTGTTGAATTTCAAATATTCAGTTTCACCAATAAGATAAGGAGACTTACTTCACATTTAGAATTGCACAGAAAAGATTATTTATCTCAGAGAGGTTTACGTCAAATTCTAGGAAAACGTCAACGGCTACTATCTTATTTGTCAAAGAAAAATAGAGTACGTTATAAAGAATTAATTAGTAAATTCGATATTCGGGAGATAAAAACCCACCCCAATTAATTTTGAAATTCGTTTGCAGCAATTCACGGAATAAGGAATCGGAGAAAAAATATATGACTGTACCAACTACAAGAAAAGATCTCATGATAGTCAATATGGGTCCTCAACACCCATCAATGCATGGTGTTCTTCGACTCATCGTTACTCTAGATGGTGAGGCTGTTATTGACTGTGAACCTGTATTGGGTTATTTACACAGAGGAATGGAAAAAATTGCAGAAAATCGAACAATTATACAATATCTGCCTTATGTAACACGTTGGGATTATTTAGCTACTATGTTTACAGAAGCAATAACAGTAAATGCACCAGAACAATTAGGAAATATTCAAGTACCTAAAAGAGCCAGCTATATTAGAGTCATTATGCTGGAACTGAGTCGCATAGCTTCTCATTTGTTATGGCTTGGCCCTTTTATGGCGGATATCGGTGCGCAGACTCCTTTTTTCTATATTTTCAGAGAGAGAGAACTTATATATGATCTATTCGAAGCTGCCACGGGTATGCGAATGATGCATAATTATTTCCGTATTGGGGGAGTAGCTGCTGATCTACCTCATGGATGGATAGATAAATGTTTAGATTTCTGTGATTATTTTGTAACAGGGGTTACTGAATATCAAAAACTTATTGCACGGAATCCTATTTTTTTGGAAAGAGTTGAAGGGGTGGGCTTTATTAGCGGAGAGGAAGCAATAAATTGGGGCTTATCCGGACCCATGCTACGAGCTTCCGGAATGCCATGGGATCTTCGTAAAGTTGATCATTATGAGTCTTATGACGAATTTGATTGGGAAGTGCAATGGCAAAAAGAAGGCGATTCTTTAGCGCGTTATTTAGTCCGAATCAGTGAAATGAAAGAATCTATCAAAATTATTCAACAAGCTCTGGAACAAATCCCGGGGGGTCCTTATGAAAATTTAGAAGTACGCCGCTTTGATAGTGCAAGGGATTTCGAATTGAATGATTTTGATTATCGATTTATTAGTAAAAAACCTTCGCCCACTTTTGAATTGTCAAAACAAGAACTTTATGTGAGAGTAGAAGCCCCTAAAGGGGAGTTGGGAATTTTTCTAATAGGGGATCAGAGTGTTTTTCCCTGGAGATGGAAAATTCGTCCACCAGGTTTTATCAATTTGCAAATTCTTCCTCAGCTAGTTAAAAGAATGAAATTGGCTGATATTATGACAATACTAGGTAGTATAGATATCATTATGGGAGAAGTTGACCGTTGAAATGATAATGGATACGACAAAAGTACAACAAGCTATCAATTCCTTTTCCAGATCGGAATCATTAAAAGAGTTTTACGGACTCATATGCTTGCTTGTTCCTATTTTTACTCCTTTATCGGGAATCGTCATAGGGGTGCTAGTAATTGTGTGGTTAGAACGACAAATATCTGCAGGAATACAACAACGTATTGGACCCGAGTATGCCGGTCCTTTCGGAATTCTTCAAGCTTTAGCAGATGGGACCAAACTCATTTTCAAAGAGGATCTTCTCCCCTCTAGAGGGGATATTCTTTTATTCAGTCTTGGGCCGTCTATCGCGGTCATATCAATCTTATTAAGTTATTCCGTAATTCCTTTTGGCTATCGTCTTGTTCTAGCCGATCTGAGTATAGGTGTTTTTTTATGGATTGCAATTTCAAGTATTGCTCCTATTGGACTTCTAATGTCAGGGTATGGATCAAATAATAAATATTCCTTTTTAGGTGGTCTACGAGCCGCTGCTCAATCAATTAGTTATGAAATACCATTAACTCCATGTGTATTATCAATCTCTCTACGTGCGATTCGTTAGGATATTCATCAGTCGGGGCGATGAACTAAATTAAATACAGATAGTTATATGAGTGAAACAAAACAGCTTAAAAATTGGCAGTAAAAAATTGAGTCTCATTCCCTAGGTACAAGAGTTAAGTGAAAGTAAAGATAAGCAGTAGAAACTAGAAACTGTTTCCCAAAGATTGGTGGATTAGTCATCAGGGTTTTGAAGCGGATACAAAAGATCAACCGATAGGGAGTTTTTACTTTTTACTATATCTTTGTATTACTATACTATGTACTATACTATGGGGGGGTTGGGCAAAAATTAGTGGACGGTTAGGAATACTAAGGTACACAAAAGATTAGTAATATAGAGTATCCCGAGGGACGGATATTTCCGTATAAAAGGAATCCTAATAGGGGCTTTAAGTTAGTAGAAACGATCAAGTAGTACTTCCCCATGATCCCGATCCAGAGTATACTCCTATCCACTGATTCAAGAAATTCCTATCAGGAACGAAGTAATCCTTTATTTTCTTTTAGATTCTTTTTTTATTTTTTATGAGAAAGAAGAAGAGGAACGAAAGAAAAAAAACGGAACTCTTATTCTTTATTTCTTTATCCATATTAATAATTAATACACATATAACTCTTATCACAATTCATGAACTAATAACTAATATAACTAATAGAGTGTCTTTTTTTTTTTTTCGTAATGGAAAGGGGTATGAATACAAATAGTCATAAGTAGTTTATTTAAGGATGAAGTTTTTACTAAATAAAGTTGAAATTCTATTCTAAAGGATAAGATCAATTCATAAGCACTTTTTTATAGCAGACAGGATTGCATTGGTCTAATTTTGGACTTTACGATGTATCGTTACTCGACCTACTCTACAAACAACAAACATAGTGAGATACCATCAAAGAGGTCCTTATATTTATTTGTGGCCATCGAGGAGCCGTATGAAGTTGAAGTTTCATGTACGTTTTTGCAATAGCGACGGGAAGAGTGATGTTACCATCGACTAGAATTATCTAACAGTTCAAGTACAGTTGATATAGTTGAGGCGCAATCAAAATATGGTTTTTGGGGGTGGAATCTGTGGCGTCAACCTATAGGGTTTATGGTTTTTCTAATTTCTTCCCTAGCGGAATGTGAGAGATTACCTTTTGATTTACCGGAAGCAGAGGAAGAACTAGTTGCGGGTTATCAAACCGAATATTCGGGTATTAAATTTGCTTTATTTTACCTTGCTTCCTATCTAAACCTACTAGTTTCTTCATTATTTGTAACAGTTCTTTACTTGGGTGGTTGGAATTTTTCTATTCCGTACATACTCATTCCTGAGCTTTTCGGAAATAATGAAGTGTGTAGAGTCTTTGGAACGACAATAGGTATTTTTATTACATTAGCTAAAGCTTTTTTGTTCCTGTTCATTCCTATCACAACAAGATGGACTTTACCTAGGCTGAGAATGGACCAACTATTGAATCTTGGGTGGAAATTTCTTTTACCTATTTCTTTGGGGAATTTTTTATTAACAACTTCGTTCCAACTCCTTTCATTATAATGGAAAGGCATGGCATGGGATTTTTAGGATATGATAGTATAGCTTCATAACTTCTCTCAACCAATAGAAAGAAACATGAAATTTATTCAGAGATATTCACGATATGCTCCCTATGGTAACTGGGTTCATGAATTATGGTCAACAAACAGTACGAGCTACGAGGTATATTGGCCAAAGTTTTTTGATTACCCTATCTCATGCGAATCGTTTGCCGGTAACTATTCACTATCCTTATCAAAAATTCATCACATCGGAGCGTTTTCGTGGTCGAATACATTTTGAATTTGATAAATGTATTGCTTGTGAAGTATGTGTTCGTGTATGCCCTATAGATCTACCTGTTGTTGATTGGAAATTGGAAACGAATATTCGAAAGAAACGATTGCTTAATTACAGTATTGATTTTGGAATATGTATATTTTGTGGTAACTGCGTCGAGTATTGTCCAACAAACTGTTTATCAATGACTGAAGAATATGAGCTTTCTACTTATGATCGTCACGAATTAAATTATAATCAAATTGCTTTGGGTCGATTACCAATGTCAATAATTGGAGATTACACAATTCAAACAATTATGAATTCGATTCCAATAACAAAAAGCGTGGGTAATTCTGTTCATTCAATAACAATTACTTAATTAGATTAGTCAAATTTGGTTTTGATTGAACTTGAGGAAGCGAAGTTTGCTTAATCAATACCTAAACCTAAGAATCCTAAGATTGTTAAGAATCGGGGCTTGCTTTGTGTTAAAAATTCTAAAATATATGAGGCTTTCGAAATCTATAAATGAAATTGCATTTTTTCGTTTTTTCGTATAGAAAAAGCAGATGCAAGTAAAATGACTAAGTGTATCTACATCAACTAACACCCTATAAAAGGATTTCATTCAATTAGAAACTAGAAACGTATTAAAAAATAGGATAATGTCTTTTTTCTCGGTCGGGTCAATAAGGTCATGAAGGATTTCGGCTGAATTTCTCTCTTAATTTTACATATTTACATAAAATAAAAAATGGATTTACCTGCGCCAATACATGATTTTCTCTTAGTATTTTTAGGGTTGGGTCTTATAGTCGGTGGTCTAGGAGTAGTATTACTTACCAATCCTATTTATTCTGCCTTTTCGTTGGGATTGGTGCTTGTTTGTATATCCTTATTCCATATTCTTTCGAATTCCTATTTTCTAGCTGCGGCACAGCTACTTATTTACGTGGGAGCCATAAATGTCCTAATCGTTTTTGCTGTGATGTTCATGAATCGTTCAGAATATTCCAATGATGCCCACCTTTGGACTGCGGGGGATGGGATCACTTCACTAGTTTGTACAAGTCTTTTTTTTTCACTAATTACTACTATTTCAGATACATCATGGTACGGAATTATTTGGACCACAAGATCAAACCAAATTCTAGAACAGGATTTGATAAATAATGGTCAACAAATTGGGATTCATTTATCAACGGATTTTTTTCTTCCATTTGAACTTATTTCTATAATTCTTTTAGTTGCCTTGATAGGCGCAATTGCTATAACTCGTCAGTAATAAATACTCATAAAAAAAAACTAAGGATTTCCTTTCTTTTCTTTTTTATTTTAATGCTTCTTTTAGCTTGTTCATGTATAAAATGGAAATGTTTTAGTTAGGTCTATTACCAATATTTTCATTACATACTTGGTATACTCTATCAGTTCAGTTACATTATTGTTCATATTGAAATGAATCAAGATTGAATTGGTGCGGGGTAGTTCAATGATACTCGAGCATATACTTGTTTTGAGCGCCTATTTATTATCTATGGGTATCTATGGATTGATTACAAGTCGAAATATGATTAGAGCGCTTATGTGTCTTGAGCTTATACTGAATGCAGTGAATTTGAATTTCATAACATTTTCTGATTTTTTTGATAGTCGTCAATTAAAAGGAGACATTTTCTCGATTTTTGTTATAGGTATTGCAGCCGCTGAAGCGGCTATTGGATTAGCTATTGTTTCGTCAATTCATCGTAATAGAAAATCAACTCGTATCAATCAATCAAATTTGTTAAATAAATAGCAGTAATCGTAGGCATATAGATAAAGAAAAGAATAGACGCTATTTTTGAAAATCTAAGAAGGCGAAGTATCTTGGTCCTCTCTCATGAGCAGATACAGAAGGAGATTGATTACAAACTCATTCTAGTAAATGGAAATCGTTGATTCATCTAGTGTTTAAATGTATTTCATTTACTAATACTAAGTTATTTTACTAGAACTAGATCGAAAATTTATGATGTTCAAAAAATGGATAGATCCAATGTCACATTCAGTAAAGATTTATGATACATGCATAGGGTGTACCCAATGTGTACGAGCTTGCCCCACAGATGTATTAGAAATGATACCTTGGGACGGATGCAAAGCTAAACAAATTGCTTCTGCTCCAAGAACAGAAGACTGCGTGGGTTGTAAAAGGTGTGAATCCGCCTGTCCAACGGATTTCCTGAGTGTACGGGTTTATTTATGGCATGAGACAACTCGCAGCATGGGTCTAGCTTATTGATACCTTGCAAAAAATTCTACTTGCACTCTTTTTATTTTTCTTTACCGACAAAAACCCATACTCGAAAAATACATAATTAGATATATATAATATCGAGTATGGGTTTTTCTGTCCAAAGTGTATCTTGTCTTTACCACGAATTCTTTTCCTTGGTTAACAATAATTGTTGTTTTGCCGATATTCGCGGGCTCTCTCATTTTCTTTTTCCCTCATAGAGGAAATAAGGTAATTAGGTGGTATACTATTTGTATTTGTCTATTAGAACTCCTTCTAACCACCTATGCATTCTGTTATCATTTTCAATTGGACGATCCATTAATCCAATTGGAAGAGGATTATAAATGGATAAATATTTTTGATTTTCACTGGAGACTCGGAATCGATGGACTTTCCATAGGACCCATTTTACTGACGGGATTTATTACCACTCTAGCTACTTTAGCGGCTTGGCCGGTTACTCGAGATTCACGATTGTTCCATTTCCTAATGTTAGCAATGTATAGCGGTCAAATAGGATCATTTTCCTCTCGAGATCTTTTACTTTTTTTCATTATGTGGGAGTTGGAATTAATTCCTGTCTACCTACTTCTTTCTATGTGGGGCGGGAAGAAACGTTTGTACTCAGCTACAAAGTTTATTTTGTATACTGCGGGGGGTTCTATTTTTCTCTTAATCGGAGTTCTGGGTATGAGTTTATATGCTTCTAATGAACCGACATTACAGTTTGAAACATTAGCTAATCAATCATATCCTGTAGTATTGGAAATACTATTATATCTTGGATTTTTTATTGCTTATGCTGTAAAACTTCCAATCATACCCCTACATACATGGTTACCGGATACCCACGGAGAAGCACATTATAGTACATGTATGCTTTTAGCCGGAATCTTATTAAAAATGGGAGCATATGGATTAGTTCGTATCAATATGGAATTATTACCCCACGCTCATTCTCTATTTTCTCCCGGGTTGATGATAATAGGGACAATTCAAATAATCTATGCAGCTTCAACATCTCCTGGTCAACATAATTTAAAAAAGAGAATTGCTTATTCTTCCGTATCTCATATGGGTTTCACAATTATAGGAATTAGTTCCATAACAGATGCGGGACTCAATGGGGCTATTTTACAAATGATCTCTCATGGATTTATTGGCGCTGCGCTTTTTTTCTTGGCAGGAACGAGTTATGATAGAATACGTCTTGTTTCTCTCGACAAAATGGGAGGAATAGCTATCCCAATGCCAAAAATATTTACATTATTTAGTAGTTTCTCAATGGCTTCTCTTGCATTGCCAGGAATGAGCGGTTTTTTTGCGGAATTGGTAGTATTTTTTGGAATAATAACTAGCCAAAAATATTTTTTCATGTCAAAAATACCCATTACATTTCTAACGGCAATTGGAATGATATTAACTCCTATCTATTCATTATCTATGTTACGTCAGATTTTCTATGGATACAAACAATTTCATGCCCCAAACTCTCATTTTTTTGATTCCGGACCGCGAGAACTTTTTGTTTCGATTTGTATACTTTTACCAATAATTGGTATTGGTATTTATCCAGATTTCGTTTTTTCCCTATCAGTTGACAAGGTAGAAATTATTTTATCTAATTATTTTTTTTTATAGATACTTTGTTTTTATCAAAAAAATAAAAGAATAATATAATAAGATATCTATCAAGTAAAAAAAACTTGATTGAATTAGATACGTTTGGAGTTTTTGTTTGAGAACCGTAAAAAACTTTATGGTTCTCAAACAAAAACTCTTACAAACTTTTGTTATATACGCTATCCCCCTGTCCCTGTATTCGATTTCTAAGGATCCTTCTTCAATTAGAAGTTAATGTGAATGAACCATAACTATGTAGTCCTATTCCTAATAGATTTATCCCGAAATAGCATATCCAAATTATAAGAAATCCCGTAGAAGCCACAATTGCAGAGTTTATGCCTTGCAAATTCTTATTTGTTCGAGTATGTAAATAAATCCCAAATATAGCCCAAGTAATAAATGCCCAAGTTTCCTTGGGATCCCAATTCCAATATGACCCCCACGCTTCATTAGCCCACACTGCTCCGGAAAGGATACCGATGGTTAAAAAGAGAAAACCTAGACTAATGATACGACAACCCCAAAAATCCAATTGATTAATGAATTGATACCTATGATAATTTCTAAACGAAATAAAAAAAGGATTTCGCACAACATTGCTTATTTCATTCATGTATTTTGTCTCGCCAGAATAAAATGGCCCCGTTAATAAATAATGAATTTTACCAAGAATCTCTAGGTTTTTTCGAAATGTAATTACTAGAAGGGCCATTGATAATAAAGATCCGCATAGAAGAGCTGCGTAGCTCAATACCATCATACTTACGTGCATCATTAACCACTGAGATTGGAGAGCGGGTACTAATTTTGTGGATTGATGAATTTCAGTTAAAAGACCTGAAGTAGCAAACCCTTGGGTAAAAATAGCACTTGGCGTGGTTATTGTACTTAAATGATTTTTATGGTTCCTAAAATAGGGAACTAAATGAATCATGGAAAAACTCCACGAAAGGAACATTAATGATTCATATAAATCACTTAAGGGGAAATGACCTGAATAAATCCACCGAATCACTAAAAATCCTGTTATACACAAAAAAGAAGCTTTCATCCCTTTTTCTGACGAATCATATAGTCCAACAATTTCGTGGACTAATAAGGTCATCAAATAAATAGTAGTTACAATTGAAACAATCGAAAAAGAGACGTGAGTTAATATATGTTCTAAAGTCAAAAATATCATAAAAATCCTAAAAGTCAATATGGAATTCAAGAATTCAATTCATTATAGAATAGGATCTATTTTAGTTCTTTTTGAAGATGCCGCCACTCGGACTCGAACCGAGATGCTCTAGCACTGCTTCCTAAGAGCAGCGTGTCTACCAATTTCACCATAGCGGCGTGCTCGAAATCATAATAGCCCATCTATATTCAATATTCAATCGTTGAGATGGCAGGATTGAATTAGTATCCCTTAGCTTTAGAAAAAAAATGAATAAAGACTTACTATAATAATAAAAAAATAATAACTATTTGAACATATTCAATAAAAGAAAAAGAAAAAAGAATCTTTAGTTGTGAAATAGTGTAAGTTTTCATAATCCAATGCTTTTTTTATCTAGTTAAAAGGGAAGCTCTTCGAGAATTTACCCGTCTTAACTAGATCGTGACCCAATTCTTCTTTTTTGAGAATTTTTTCTCTATCTTTATGCGAGATATATTCTATATTAAAATGAAAAATGAAAACCTTCCTAAAACTCAAAAAAGAAGACTTTTTTGAGTTTTTGTATTATTTTCATTTGAAAAAGTGAATAGATGGGAAAGATTCTAATCCCTATCCCACAAAAACTTACAAAAAAAAAAAAAACGAAAGAGAAAAATGTTATACTTATACCTTGAACTCAATTTTACTTAAGTATTAAGTAAAAATAATCATTTATTTTGGTTATTGCAATATTCGGTAAATAGATTATAGAATATATATATATATATATTTTATGTATATAATTAATATAAAAAATATATACAGAATCCTGAGTAGCCATTTACCCCAATAAATAAAGAAAGATAATATAAATTGATGGGAATACTTCCTATTATTTTACTAATTTACTAAATGAAATTAGCAAATTGAGCGATTCGTCGGCATTCAATTTAGAATAGTTCAATGCTTTACTACATTACTTTTTTCGATTAGTCGCACAAAAAAAAAAAATTGAAAATTCCCGGAAAAAAGATATCTTGCAAAAGCAAATTCTTTTACTGTCGCCCAGCACCTTTTTGAATTTACAAATATTTTGACGAATACGTTACGTTTTTTTGGAACCATCATTAAAAATGAAAACAGAAAAAAAGAAAAGAGGTTATTTACTATATTATAGTTAACTGGGTAAGACTTCTATTGATCAAAATAGAGATTTTTTACTGTATTAGATAAAATATCCGTACATACAAGATCAAAAGTAAAGAATCATTTTTCTCATTTTTCTTTGTTACTATTTAATATATCTTATCTTCTCTTCGCATTAAGATTTATTTCGACGATCTCCATTTCTTGCTGCTATAGATATAGCAATTTAATTGCTTATTCTTATTCTTGTTAATTTAATAATAAAAAGGGATTTGATTGAGTATCTCCAGATAGTTTCGTCGTGTTATATTAAATTAACAAAAAATAGATCAAAAAGTTTCATGAAACCTACCTGCTTGAAAAATAAAAAACGCTATTGTAAATGTAAAAATTGTCAAAATTTCCATTTTCAAATTAGAACGAGTCAATGAGTTAGTTGTTATATTAATTGGTTGAGTGATACTTGACTTGATAATAAATAATATTTTTCATAATTTATTTGTTTTCTTTTTTTTTTCAGTTATATGCGATTTGATTTCTATTTAATTTAAATCGTCATTTTCTTTATTCAATTCTTTTTTGCTTTTTCCCCAAGAGATAAGAACTGGTGAATCGGAAACAATTAAATAATAAATAATAAAAAAAAAAAAAATACAAAAAGTTTTCTTTTTTTATGGAACATACATATCAATATGCATGGATCATACCTTTTGTTCCACTCCCAGTTCCTATTGCTATAGGAGTGGGACTTCTCCTTTTTCCGACCGCGACAAAAAGCCTTCGCCGTATGTGGGTTTTTCCTAGTGTTTTATTACTCAGTATCATTATGATTTTTTCAGCGGATCTGGCTATTTATCAAATAAACGTCAGTATTGCTCATCAATATGTATGGTCCTGGACTATCCATAATGATTTTTCCTTAGAATTTGGCTATTTGATAGATCCGCTTACTTCCATTATGTTATTATTAATTACTACTGTTGGGATAATGGTTCTTATTTATAGTGACAATTATATGTCTCATGATCAAGGATATTTGAGATTTTTTGCTTATATGAGTTTGTCTAATGCTTCTATGTTGGGATTAGTAACTAGTTCTAATTTGATACAAATTTATTTTTTTTGGGAATTGGTTGGAATGTGTTCCTTTCTATTAATAGGTTTTTGGTTCACACGACCTATTGCGGCAAGTGCTTGTCAAAAAGCCTTTGTAACTAATCGCGTAGGGGACTTTGGTTTATTATTAGGAATCTTGGGTTTTTATTTTATAACGGGTAGTTTCGACTTTCGAAATTTGTTCGAAATAACCAAAAATTTGATTGATAATGATGGGTTCAATTCTTTATTTCTTACTTTCTTTGCCTCCCTATTATTCGTTGGTGCAGTTGCTAAATCGGCACAATTTCCCCTTCATGTATGGTTACCTGATGCCATGGAAGGGCCTACTCCTATATCAGCTCTTATCCATGCTGCTACTATGGTAGCAGCAGGAATTTTTCTTGTAGCTCGACTTATTCCTCTTTTTATATCTATACCCTACGTAATGAATTTTATTTCTTTAATAGGTATGATAACATTACTATTAGGGGCTACTTTGGCTCTTGCTCAAAGAGACATTAAGAGAAGTTTAGCCTATTCTACAATATCTCAATTGGGTTATACTATGTTAGCTTTAGGTATGGGATCTTATCGAGTGGCTTTATTTCATTTGATCACCCATGCCTATTCGAAAGCATTATTATTTTTAGGTTCTGGATCCATTATTCATTCAATGGAAACCTGTATTGGATATTCGCCAGAAAAAATCCAGAATATGGCTCTTATGGGGGGTTTAACAAAATATTTACCAATTACAAAAACTTCCTTTTTGTTAGGTACACTTTCTCTTTGTGGTATTCCACCTCTTGCTTGTTTTTGGTCCAAAGACGAGATTCTTTATGATAGCTGGGGATATTCGCCTCTTTTTGCGATAATAGCTTCTTTCACGGCGGGTTTAACTGCATTTTATATGTTTCGAATGTATTTACTGACTTTTGAGGGGCATTTAAACGTTTATTTTCAAAATTTTAACGGCAAAAAAAATAGCTCGTTCTACTCACTATCTATATGGGGTAAAGATGGATTGAAATTGATAAAAGCAAATTTGCTTTTATCAACAATAAATAATATTGAAAGCGTTTCCCTTTTTTTGAAAAAAGGGTATCCAATTCATGGGAATGCAAGAAATGTGATGCGACCTCTTTTTACTATTACTCTTTTTTCCAATAAAAAAAATTCAATCTATCCCCAGGAATCGGACAATACAATGCTATTTCCACTTATTGTATTGGTTTTATTTACTTGTTTCATCGGATCCATAGGACTTCCTTTTGATCAAAAGGAAGTCTATTTTGATATATTATCAAAATGGTTAGCTCCGACGATAACTTTTTTACAGTCAAATTCAAACAATTCTATGGATTCGTATGAATTTGTCACAAATGCATTTTTTTCAGTAAGTATAGCCTTTTTTGGAATATTTATAGCGTCTCTTTTATATAGGCCTGTTTATTCATCTTTTCATAATTTTGGCTTAATGAATTTATTTATGAAAACGGGGCCTAAAAGACTCTTCTGGGACCAAAAAATCAATATTCTCTATAATTGGTCATATAATTGTGCTTATATTGAAGCTTTTTATAAAACTATCTTTATTAGTGGCATAAGAAGGTTAGCAGAACAAATGTCTTTTTTTGATAGAGGGGTAATTGATGGAATTACGAACGGGGTTGGTGTTATAAGTTTCTTTGTAGGAGAGGGGATAAAATATATGGGGGGCGGTCGAATTTCTTCTTATCTTTTCTTTTATTTATTTTATTTATCCATTTTTCTTTTTTTAGTAATTTACTATTTACTATAGCTATAGTGACGTTTTCTTTTACTTTATTTTTCGATGAGAACAGAAAGAAAAAGAATAAGCCTACTCCGCGGAGCAATGCCAACATAAGCCAAGTCCCAACCCGAGTATGAAACATTGTCGCCAAAAGGAGGCAATATTTTGATTGACATCCTCTGATTCCGTAGAACAAGAGATAGCCATTCCTAATATAATCAGACAAATCTCACAAATCTCAGTTTTACTAAAAGGTTTTTACTAAAAGGTAATCTCTGTCTCTGTCTTCGTTGTCGTTGAGCTCGCATGGATCCTTTAATTAAATCGCGATCAAAATCTGGTTCTTCTAGATAGGAAAGCAAAGCAATTTCTTCCGGTTCCTCCTCCTCCTTCTTATCTTCCTTATCCTTAATAGTATTCTTAGGATTTTCAATAGTCCGAGCATTCTCGGCAGTTTTATCTGTCTTATCTTCGTCAGTAGTAGTCTTAATATTCTCGGCAGTCTTATCTGTCTTATCTTCGTCAGTAGTAGTCTTAGGATTTTCGATAGTCCGAGCATTCTCGGCAGTTTTATCTGTCTTATCTTCGTCAGTAGTAGTCTTAGTATTTTTTTCGATAGTCCTAGCATTCGCACCAGTCTCCGTCTCTTTCTCAGTCTCGTTCTCAGTCTCGTTCTCAGTCTCTTTCTCAGTATAAATGACTACGCGTCTTACTTCTGGTGAACAAATATCATAAGCCTGATTTTCCTCTTCTTCATTGTCTTTTGGCTCGTTTTCCAAATCCCCCCAATCCACGTTCAATTTGTATGACCATCGAGGAACCTTTTTTTCGATTTCAAAGTTTTCGATTGCAATTTCAAGGTTTTCAATTTCATCATTTTCGATTTCATCATTTTCGTTTAAATTCAAAGCCGTATTAGGCCTTGGTTCCCCTGCAAATTCACTTCGAATTTCTCGATCTTCATCTTCAAATGCACTTTGATATTCTTTATCTTCGTCTTCAAATGCACTTAATGCACTTTGATATTGATATTCTTTTTGTTGTTGATCTTCACTTTTTTTGTTTTCTTGATCTTCTTTCCTTTTGTCTTCTTGATCTTCAAATTCTCGGAAATCATTAGGAAGGATATCTTGAAGCTTAAGCTTATTCCACATGCTTGTTAGGGAATCTTCTATCGGGTTGTTTAAAGGATTGTTGATGCTTGAGTCCAAATCGAAATTTCTAATTGTTCCACGGTGGGGTCCGCTCAAAAAAGGATCATACACTTTTGGTAAGCAGTTTTGCTCAGTCCCATCATTGTACAATCTAGTCCTTTTTTCAAGTACATCATCAAGAGAACCCTTGTCTAGAGCTTCAATTCGCTTGATAAATTCGTTGCTTAGGCTCTTTCTTTTTTGTTCGTTGGTAGAAACCCAACGATTATATAGTTCTTCCGAGGATCTTGTTTCTGTCGTGTCTAAAAACCACCTTTTTTGTATCATTTCAAAAAAAGTTGACAAACTGGGTGGATATGTAAAAGAGATTCTTTGTTTTCCGTCACTTAGGCATGTAGCAAAAAAATATTGTGCCATTTCGTTTTCGTTTCTTACAGCATTTGCAGGTTGATTGGTTGTTATATATCGCAATGGACGATTCCATCGTTTATAATCGAAAAGAAGAGTCACAATAGGTTTTTCAAATTTCTCCTTTGTTTTTTCCTCTTCATCCACTTGGATCTCTTCGGAATCGGAAGTGGTTTCTATTTCTACATCTGTTTCTTCCTCACTTTCCCCCATTTCTTTTTTTTTTTTTGAGTTTTCCTTCAGTTTCTTAGTGAAAATAGGCGAGGGTATTCCGCCTAAATTGTAGGCACAGGTGATAAATAAGAGAATACTCAAAATTCGACCCATAGAAGTTCTCAAGTCTGCCACAAGGTACTTATTTGATCTAGCGTGCCTTCTACCTATACGCGGCATTGCTATGATAGAAGGATTTTGCCGTATCCAGAATACTACCCATCCAACCCATTTCATGAAAAAAATGTGACCAATTAACCAACCAAGAAAACTACTTGTTACAAATAAGATCTTGTTGTTGTATCGAAAGATATAAATGTTGACTAATCTAGCTAACGTTGGACTTGGTAAAAGGAAATGGTTGAATAATTGAAAAATGATATTATTAAGGA